CCTATATATGAAATTTCCTATGTAATGAGTTAAAATGAAAGAAAGATTTTGCTAAGCTTACGCTTTCCTCGAAAATAAAAAATAGATTCGATCGAATGAAAAAACAAAAGAAATGCTCAAAAGAGAAAGAATTTTCTAACTGTCTTCCGTAATGATTCACAAAGAGTTTCCGTTTTTGAAGTTAGACCAGTTCTTAGTCGTCCTTTCTAAGTTGAATTGATGATTGACTCAAAAGTTGCTCAATCAAGCCCTTGATTGCAAGCACAGGGTGGGTCAATGTTGTAGATGATGAACCTATTTTTTCATACGCTTGTCACTTTTTCTTTTTTAGTATTGTCTATAATACTAGATGACTCAAAAACTTTCAATTGGTATTTTTGTTTCTCTCCTCTTTTGATTTGGCAAAAATTGGAACTTAGGTAAGTGCTTTTTTAGAAATATATGTCGAAAAAGACCAGATTTCATTGAGCTCCTTCATGCCTACTCTAACTAGTTATTTTGGTTTTCTCCTAGGGGCTTTCACGATAACCGCAGCTTTCTATATCGGGCTGAGCAAAATACGCCTTATTTGAAATTCAGATTTGAACTGCGCAAAACTTAGAAAAAGAAATCTTTCTGCAAAATTCTTTGTACTTTAAAATTACTTACCAGGTCAATTGCCAATTCTGGGTCATTGAGATTGATGGTAATTCGGAGTAATATTTAGGGAGAGATATTACCTCTTTTTTTCTCCTTTCAAACAACTTGATATGATTGAAGTTTTTCTATTTGGAATCGTCTTAGGTCTAATTCCTATTACTTTAGCTGGATTATTTGTAACTGCCTATTTACAATACAGGCGCGGCGATCAGTTGGACCTTTGATTAATTAATATCATATTTTTTGATTGACCCCCTTTTACTATCCGGGAGGTCAAATTGAAATTGCTGTTCAAGTTAGTGACGCTAGTTCAATCGAAGAAGAACAGACAGACTCGCGCTCTGTAGGATTTGAACCTACGACATCGGGTTTTGGAGACCCACGTTCTACCGAACTGAACTAAGAGCGCTTTCTTATCAAAACAGAAAAGACTGGAACGAAAAGTGTTGGATTCTTTTTGTAAGTTCAAATACATCATTTGATAGACTTTACATAGGATCATAAGAATGAAAGATTAGATCTGTCCAATTTGACTCGATTTCACCGAATCCCCCGGTACTGCTCTCTCGAGGAGTTATAGGTAGGGATGACAGGATTTGAACCTGTGACATTTTGTACCCAAAACAAACGCGCTACCAAGCTGCGCTACATCCCTCCAATTAGTCTACAGTGTCATTGTAGAGAATTCCCGTCTTGTTTTCCACATCGTTTTTTCATTCATCGATTCTATATAGAGAATTTCTCTGTCCGTTTCGTCATTTTTGTCTCATTTAACATATAATATGCATAAACAAATTTTATCCATTTTCAAATGGAACGAAATCCGTCGGAAAAGTGACTGACTATTTTTAGGGAATGCTGGAGACGAAAAGGACGTTTTTCTCGTATCTTTTACGAAAAATATGGAAATAGTTAGGGGATCATTGTACATGTCAATTTAAATTAGAAATTCCGTGGACAATTCTAGGCAATTCTAGTACAATTAAAAGTGGTCGTTAACTACCTATGCATCTGATCATATATGTCTTATCATTATGTATTACAATAAAATGAAGGGGTTTTTCAATGCGAGATCTAAAAACATATCTTTCCGTGGCACCGGTACTAAGTGCGCTATGGTTCACGTCTTTCGCAGGTCTATTGATAGAGATTAATCGTTTTTTCCCGGATGCGTTGACCTTCCCCTTTTTTTCATTCTAGTTAGTGACGTGGAAAGGAATAAAGAAGATTAGAACTACAATGAAATATCTGTCACTAATCAAGTTTCCTCCTCTATTTTTCTTTTCTCTATTTCTTTATTTTTTCTGATTTTTAGAATAAGGGAGGAAAGAGAAAGAAGAAAAGTGGATTCAACGGCTGTGAGAGTCGGATGCAAATTAGAAAACATAGAATAAGAGAAGAATAGAAGAATAGAGGAATGGAAGTAGATTATAAAATGTAGGTCTAGCGAAGAGTATTCTATAAGATACTTAAACGAAATCGTGTACTGTGACTGGAAATATCATTTCGAAATCTTTGGATCTTGAATATATTGATTGTAACAAACTTTTTCATAATGTAAGTTCAAATTAGCAACTTCGACTTTTTCTTTCTTTTTCATTTCGATTCGAAATGAAAAGCATTGAGTAAATCAAAAATACAAAGGAGGTTCATGGCCAAGGGTAAGGATATCCGACTAACAGTTATTTTAGAATGTACTACTTGTGTTCGAAAGGGTGTTAATAAGGCCTCAAAAGGCATTTCCAGATATATGACTCAAAAGAATCGGCATAATACGCCTAATCGATTGGAATTGAAAAAATTCTGCCCATATTGTTATAAACATACGATTCACGGGGAGATAACGAAATAGCTCGAACCGAGCACTTGCACCCTCCCTAGGAGGCGCAAAATGTCATGCTAATTCTCGCTAAGACAGTTTTAATAGAAAGAAAATCTGATTGTTTTTATGTATTCTTATTCTAATTCATTTTCTAGATCCAACCGAAATAGGATTTTCGGTTTAAAGAAATAAATTAAACAAACCATGGATAAATCCAAGCGACCCTTTCTGAAATCCAAGCGACCCTTTCTGAAATCCAAGCGACCTTTTCTGAAATCCAAACGATCTTTTCGTAGGCGTTTGCCGCTCATCCAATCGGGGGATCGAATTGAGTATAGAAACATGAGTTTAATTGGTCGATTTATTAGTGAGCAAGGAAAAATATTATCGAGACGGGTAAATAAATTGACCTTGAAACAACAACGATTAATGACTCTTGCGATAAAACAAGCTCGTATTTTATCTTCGTTACCTTTTATTAGTAATGAGAATTATGAGAAACAAGGTGAAAGAAAAAAGTCGACCGCGAGAGTCCGAAAGAAATATAAGTCAGACAGAAAGAAATATAAGCCAGACGGAAAGAAATAGAAGTCGACTGTGAGAGACACAAAGAAATAGAAGACGGCCGTGAGATACACAAAAATAGGATTACTCTTTCGTCACTTGAATGATTGAATGAAAATTCACATCCGAACTCAAACACAGATTGATGCTTTGTGGAAAAATCCGACAATCCAGACCGGCTTTGCTTCTCGGTTCATAAAACAAAAACCAATCAAAAATCGGATTCAGAAGTCAAACTATAAACGGTTCATTCAAAGTGTTGAGTCCTATTTCCTTTTTGATTCATTTTGACTCTACTTTCCCGGAGGGCATTCTCCGGGGAATTCTGTTTAAATTACTCCGGCAGATTCCTTACAATTTACTTTGTTTAGAATTTCATTGGAAATTAGATAAAGACAGTTTTTATTTGCTATAGCTATTTGCGCAAGTATTTTACGATTAAGAAGCAACTGTCTCTTGTATAGATCATGCATGAATTTACTATAGTTATAGTATACCCATCCATCACGAATTACTGAATTAATTCGAGTGATCCACAACCGACGAAAATTTCTTTTGTGCCCATTCCTATCCCGATAAGACGAAGCCAAAGCTCTTATGTCTTGTTGAGTCTTTAAAAGACCTCCCCCAAAGCTTGATATAACTGACTGTGCTTTTCTTCTCCGTCTCCGAGCTATGTATCCCCGTCTAGTTCTGGTCATTGAATATGCATAAATCAAACTTTGTCGAATAACTAATTGATTTCCGTTCTTGCAGTTATTCTTTTTCCCCCTTCCGAGTCTATTAATAACCCAATGAGTTTTTCCAATGTATAAACTCCAAATTCCAATGGCTTTGGCTACGATAACCTTCCCGACCACGATTTTTTATTTGTTCGAGACCTTTGTTTTACCTCACAATTTGAAATTGTATTTGACTCGGTAGTAAAAAGCGAATAATAAATATAAATTCGAAAGCAATAGTGGATTCCATCGTTTCTATGGTTACTTCTTAAACGGTGAGGTCTTCTCTATACACCGGAGCCTTTAACTTCATTTAATTAATACTATTGGAAACTTGTATAGTTCACATTCTTTAGCTCTACCTATGAATTATCCAGTAACGAGATCTTCACAACGAGATCTACCTATACAGTTACGGTATTTAATTATGAGGGTTGGCTGGATAGCTGACCCTGTTAGTCCGTTCTTGCAAGAGGGGTAGCCGAATCTTTGAAATTGAATTGAACCCAAGAGTTCCTCCGCTTAATGGATAAGCATTTGCTACCAATGGAGAATTCTTAAATTGAGGTGATTGAATTTACATCAAGGGAAACCATAAATTTCTTACACAATGAAAGGCATATGATCCATTTTCAGTAAATAGAGTTCATTTTTTCATTCCAGCCTATTCACCGGTACTGACCTTTTCAACGGAAAACTTGTTCGCTTTCCTTTGTTCTAGCTCATGATTTGAACGAGTCGCACATACAACCTAGTACACGTTCCTCGGCGTTGAGGGCAGCTCTTAAGAGCGGGCGATTTTGTGACATGTCTGATTGGCTGTCTTGTCTTTCTAATAAGTTGTTTAATAGTTGGCATGGTGAATCATAGATCTAGATAGAATTGGATGGTTTAGATCCATCCTAACCGGATTATTCCGAGTCAACTCGGTCGTTGGGGGTAATCTCAAATTAGGGATTTTCGCGAAGTACAGGTTAGTATCATTTATGCTTTTCATGCTTTTTCAGACCTTTAGGCCCTACAGAATCAACAATTCCATAAGCTTTGGCTTCTTCTGGTGATAGAAAAGCATCTCTTTCCATGTCTTCGTAGACCATCCAGAAAGGTCTGTGCGATCTTTGTACAAAAAAGTTTACGATCTCTGCACGCAGTTTTAGCACCAAATCCGTGTCCATGATTACCTCTTCCATGTAGCCTTTAATAAAAGTACTAGTAGGTTGGTGGATCATTACCCTGCTGATATAATAAAATAAAAGGTTTTTCTATTGTACATGATGACGGGAAGATAAAACAAAGAGAAAATCAAATAATAGCAAGAAAAAAGATAGAATTGAACAACCGTACAGGCAGCTTTCCAGGCATTGCATACGGCTCTAGAATAAAATGGATACTTACGTCCCCTAAGGACATAGAAAAATAGGATTGATTAGACCCTGATTGGAAAATGATCAAATTACCATCCTTCCTTTCGTGGGAATGAAAAACTACTATGATGGCTCCGTTGCTTTCTAGATTTCTTTTTTGTCTATGATTAAGCAATCCCAAAGTTGCTTTTTATTTTATTATATTAAATAACCTAAGGAAAAAAGAATCTTTTTTTTTCACTAGTTTTGAACAGAAATATTATTAAAAGATCTACCGTGTGAAAAAACGTTTGTGACGCTGAACTGCATTCCCGAGAAATAAGAATACATCGGAAAGACCTTTTATCTCATACTACTCTCTCGATAAAAAATCTAATGCTTTCAAAAAAAACTTTTGTATATCGAATTCAAAGTGCCATGCTATTATAACTTTTTTATTCATATTTCATATGGCGAAGGCATAGTCGTCTTTTTTCTTTCAAATAAAACCTCATTGGCGCCAAGCGTTAGGGAATGCTGTACGTTTAGTCTGTGCGCCTCCGGCCAGGATAAAAGCTGCCATTGAAGCGGCTACTCCCAAACAGAGTGTATGTACATCTGGTAGCACAAAATTTATCGCATTAGTAACAGCTAGCCCATGCATTACTCCTCCACCTTTAGAGTTTATAAATAAAAATTGCTCTTGGTTACAATCGTCGATATTCAGAAATATCATAAGACCAACAAGGTGATTCGCCGTCTCGGGACTAAGGTCTTTGAATAAAAAAAGTGCTCTTTCGCGATAAAGTCGGTCGATTAGGTTAGAATTGTATTCTGTAGGAACCGTACAGGCGCCGTTTGGCGCATACGGTTCAAAAAAAATCAATGTGTATATTCCAATCCCCTTTCGGATTTCCGAGCATGCCCTTTACTGACTCCTAATTTTTCTTCGATTTTTCAATAAAGATGGGTTTTGATTCCTTTCCTTAGAAAAAGGAATTCATTACACGGATCACATTCACTTTTCATTGATGTATTCTTTCATCGAGATACAATCCAAATCACGATGTCATTTTCTTGTTCCAAACTGGGCCTCGTTTATCTTACTCTTTTTAGGTTTATACTCTACTCCGGGTAAAGATATGTCCGCCTTCGATTTGCACCTATAGGACAAATACTTCCCCTTACCACTTCTTTTTTTCAATCCGTACAGTCCGGCAAAAATTTGCGGTCTTTATACATATTACTCAATTGATTAAGAGAACAGTTTCAAATCACTTCTATTTCCATTCCAAAGAAGATTTCTTTAAAAAGAGGAATCCCTTTGTAAGGAGGATTTTAAGGAGTAATGGTAGATATATTACCAATTGGTTTTTTTAAACGAAGTCTGGATATTTCAATTTCGTAGTCCAACCGAGCCAGCCATAAATTATTTGAATTGATAATAGTAATTTGAATCCCCTTAAAAAGGATCTAATTGCACTTCACGCTCCAAATTTTGGATGATCCAATTCATCTTTTTTGGGCGAAATAGAGGATCTCTTGATCGGGGAGAGAAGGGGGAAAGCCCATATGACCCAATAGATCTGCCAAGTCGCACTATAAGTCAACCCAAGTTGCTTCCTCGTCTTCGTCGTCGTCGTCAAGAATATCATCAAAAGGTATTTTTGGCACACCAACAGGCATAAAATTAAACAAAAAATAAAAAAATATTATACTTTAGATGTAAAAACGTAAGAAGGGTTTTAGTCTTTTATAATATCATTCTTTATCAAACAAAAATGCATAAAGAAAGACAGAATGAATAAGATTAATTCTTAGAACTAGGCCCCTGTAATCATAAACAAGTATGGGCCCATTCGTTTATAACAAAGGTATCAAGCGGCCCGTTGCGGATTGGTACTTATCGAGTATAGAATAAATCTGCTTCTCTGTGTTCTTACGAACGAAATTGTTACATTCTTTCTAATAGAATCAAACAAATTATGAACCCTTGCTTTGAACTTCTCGCTCTCTCCTCGGGAGACGTAACATCGGCAGAGTATAGTCATGTCTAATGCAATAAAGTGGCGTAGTGTCTTTTTTCTTTGATAAAGGGGTATTTTCATGGGTTTACCTTGGTATCGTGTTCATACTATCGTATTGAATGATCCTGGCCGGTTGCTTGCTGTTCATATAATGCATACAGCTCTGGTTGCCGGTTGGGCCGGTTCGATGGCTCTGTATGAATTAGCAGTTTTTGATCCGTCTGACCCAGTTCTGGATCCAATGTGGAGACAGGGTATGTTTGTCATACCCTTTATGACGCGTTTAGGAATAATTACTTCATGGGGTGGCTGGGGTATCACAGGAGGGACTATACCATCTCCAGGTATTTGGAGTTACGAAGGTGTTGCCGGAGCGCATATTGTGTTTTCGGGCTTATGCTTTTTAGCCGCTATTTGGCATTGGGTGTATTGGGATCTAGAACTATTTACGGATGAACGTACAGGCAAACCTTCGTTGGATTTGCCCAAGATCTTTGGAATTCATTTATTTCTCGCGGGGGTGGCTTGCTTTGGTTTTGGTGCATTTCATGTAACAGGCTTGTATGGTCCGGGAATATGGGTGTCTGATCCTTATGGACTAACTGGAAAAGTACAACCGGTAAATCCAGCGTGGGGCGTGGAAGGTTTTGATCCTTTTGTTCCGGGAGGAATAGCCTCTCATCATATTGCGGCTGGGACATTGGGCATATTAGCAGGCCTATTCCATCTTAGCGTCCGACCACCCCAACGGCTATACAAGGGATTGCGCATGGGTAATATCGAAACGGTCCTTTCCAGTAGTATCGCTGCTGTCTTTTTTGCAGCTTTTATTGTTGCTGGAACTATGTGGTATGGTTCAGCAACTACCCCGATCGAATTGTTTGGCCCGACTCGTTATCAATGGGATCAGGGGTACTTCCAACAAGAGATATATCGACGAATTAGTGAAGGGTTAGCCGAAAATCAAAGTTTATCTGAAGCTTGGTCTAAAATTCCTGAAAAATTAGCCTTTTATGATTACATCGGTAATAATCCGGCAAAAGGGGGATTATTCAGGGCGGGTTCAATGGATAACGGGGATGGAATAGCGGTTGGATGGTTAGGACATCCTATTTTTAGAGATAAAGAAGGTCGTGAACTTTTTGTACGTCGTATGCCCACTTTTTTTGAAACATTTCCGGTCGTTTTGGTAGATGGAGCCGGGATTGTTCGAGCGGATGTTCCTTTTCGAAGAGCCGAATCAAAGTATAGTGTCGAACAAGTCGGTGTAACTGTTGAGTTCTACGGTGGCGAACTCAATGGAGTCACTTATAATGACCCTTCGACTGTGAAAAAATATGCTAGACGCGCTCAATTGGGTGAAATTTTTGAATTAGATCGTGCTACTTTGAAATCCGACGGTGTTTTTCGTAGCAGTCCAAGGGGTTGGTTTACTTTTGGACATGCTTCATTTGCTTTGCTCTTCTTCTTCGGACACATTTGGCATGGTGCTAGAACCCTGTTCCGAGATGTTTTTGCTGGGATTGACCCAGATTTGGATGCTCAAGTAGAATTTGGAGCCTTCCAAAAACTTGGAGATCCAACTACAAGAAGACAAGTAGTCTGATCCAACCTTCTTTTGATGGCTTTCGAATCTATTTTCTTTTTATGATTTGTTAGTGATTTTGATATTGATAGAGGGTAGCCGAGAAATCTTGCTTTGCCTCCCCGTTGTTTTGTCTCTTGCTCCCCCAATCAAAGAAAGAAAAAACAAATAGGTATGGAAGCTATAATTGTAAATCAAGATTGAATCTATGGAAGCATTGGTTTATACATTCCTCTTAGTCTCAACGCTAGGGATCATTTTTTTCGCTATCTTTTTTAGAGAACCGCCTAAAGTTCCAACTAAAAAATGAAAGTCTTTTTAGTATCTCGATTTCCATTGAAGCAATGAGCCTCCCAATATTGAGAGGCTCATTACTTCAACTAGTCCCCATGTTCTTCGAACGGATCTCTTAGTTGTTGAGAAGGTTGCCCAAAAGCGGTATATAAGGCGTACCCAGTAAAACTTACAAGTAAACCAGATAGAAAGACGGCGACTAGGGTTGCTGTTTCCATGATTCTAAAATTTCAAGAACACAACGGATCTATGATAAGATCATTTATTTACAACGGAAGAGTATACAAAGTCAACAGACCTCAATGACTACAATAGGATTTATGGTTACACAAACTGTTGAGAACGAGTCTAGATCCGGTCCAAAACGAACAAATGTGGGCAATTTATTAAAACCATTGAATTCGGAATATGGGAAAGTTGCTCCGGGGTGGGGAACTACTCCTTTGATGGGTGTCGCAATGTCCTTATTTGCGGTATTTCTATCTATTATTTTAGAGATTTATAATTCTTCCGTTTTATTGGAGGGAATTTCAATGAATTAGATCGATAAGCTAGCTTTTCAATACCAAATGAAGGCTTAAGAGCGCGGATTTTTAGCCTGTTCTCTTTTGGTAGTTCGATCGTGGAATTTTGTTCTATCTTTCTGGAATATGAGTGTGTGACTTGTTAGAATTGATCCTATTGATCGGACAGAAAAGGGGTCTGTCATCTTCAGAGAGACGGTTCTACTTCGTCGGATATTTATTAGACTATCTGAAACACGGAATATAGGAAATAGATTCCGAACTATATTAACTATGATTCATACTTAATATTTAGACCTCGCGGCCGGATCCACAAAAGTTTTTTCAAAGAATTCCAATTGAGAAATCGAAATGTCTTCTTTCTAAATGTCCATATTCTGCTTATTTTGACGCAAAACCAAAGGTTTCTTTGGATTTTCTTCATTTTCTCTAGGTCGGGAAATAAGTGATGATCCAATTATTCTGACTCAGGGAATCTTT